TATTAAGTAAAAAATTCGATTCAAAGCCAAGAATAAGTAAATAATTAAGATTTTCTAGTTAATGGTTCAATTTGTCCTGAGTTGTTGGTTTGTGAAAAAAAAAACTTCATTTTTCATTTCAATAGAAATAAGAGAGGAGGTTTTTTTTAGGCATTGTGTCTTTGGAGATACTATACAATTAAACAATTAATTGAAGGGATAAATCCAATCAAAAAAAGAATTCTTTTAGGAAAGATATTAAGAGAAAATGGAATTCAAGGAGCAAGTACAATAAAAAAAGAAGTTTAGTACTCTTCCAGAGGGGAAAAGTTTTAGTCTAGTTTATATCATTTTGGCGACATGGCCGAGTGGTAAGGCGGGGGACTGCAAATCCTTTTTCCCCAGTTCAAATCCGGGTGTCGCCTGATCAACACAAGACTCAAAATTCCTTATTATGTTCAGCCAATATATAACGAAATGGATTATTCTATCACAGACATAAAAGAACTGTTGCTACTTGCTTGATTCTAAGCATCTGTCGCTTCTCAAAACTCAAAAGGATTTCAATCCTTGCGTCAAGATTCTAGTGGAAAAGAATTTTGAAGTCCTTCCAATACAATGGAGTGTCTACGGACTGGATCTTCTCGATCTCTAAGCCGGACAGGCAAGCGAATTAGTGGGTGTGAAAAGAGCAAGAAAATACTTTGGATACAGACTCATGAAAGCCTATAAATGCGCAGGCATTTTATCAATATTAGATTGACCGGTTAAGTGGCTTTTTTAGAAAAAAGTGAAAAAAGAAAGACCTTTTTCACTAACCTATAGCCAAGAATGAAATAGGCTATCCCCCGATTGGTTCAAGAGTGACAATCGGGCGATAGTAAAAATGAAATCAAATAGGAAAGATAGGGATGAATGATTGATCTTCATTCCATATTGTTTATGTCTTTTACTTATGAAGGTCAACAAAAGAAACAATAGATTTTATTATCTATGTGTTCAATTAATAACATTACCTTATTACTTCCACGAATGGCAAGGCCTATTTTGTGTAGGCTTAATGTTTCCTGTTTCTACTAGAAAAATCATATAAAAACTTATTCGAAGTGTATTTAGTGTATTGATTTATCAAGAGTCTTCGGGCAGAATCCTTTTTGACTGTTCACTATTGATCCACTATTATTAGTGAACAATAATGGACTAATTCCTTCATATTTAGCGAAATAGGGGACATCATTCACATGGATATAGTAAGTCTTGCTTGGGCTGCTTTAATGGTAATCTTTACATTTTCCCTTTCACTCGTAGTGTGGGGACGAAGTGGACTCTAAGTACTACTAATTAAAGTGATGAATCAAACTTTCTCAATTGTTTTCTAGATAGTTCTGTAAAGCGCTTTAAATTATTACATTTGTTTATTTAACTCAAACATCTTTATTTCAAAGTTCCGTTGTATTCTGGTCTGGTATAGTAATTAATGTACTATATGACTAATACTCTTTTTTCAATTAAACAGATATTTCAGCGGATTCTCCTGCTCGGCTCGTATTCCGAGAGTAAAGAGTATACAGAAAGAGATTCCAACCGAATTCTTACTAAATTCATAAACCAACCAAATTTTACCACATATATCGATAATGAGTAAGAGCGGATTCCCTTTTATTTCTTTTAAATGCTTCTTTTTGAAAAAGAAAGGGGTACTTTTTTGAAAAGAAATAGATTATGTTCAATCATTTTTACGACTCCTTTTCTAAATCCGAATAAGTTCCGTTCCCATGGAACTCCTTGAATTTTTGGTTAGTGGTGTAACCAATTACTTCTTCATAATGTCAAAAAAATGACTAGGTCTTATATATACCCATATTGCTTTGTACTTCATTGATTTTATTCTTTGGATGTATATCAGGATTCATAGTTCATATTTGAACTAAAAAAAGAAACCCTGGAATTCGAATGGTAAGACTAAGAGTTGTCTTTTGCTTTTTTGAGCTTGATTGAAATCAATCAATCCAAATCAAATGGATGAAACAAAGAATTAGAATAGGGTAATATTAAGATTACATATACCTAATTCATATTCCATATAGGATATATGAAGATCAATATTTTGATTGATCTATATTAATCGATAGAAGCCGACTTTCTATACTTCACTAAAACTAAAAAAGTTAATAGTATGGTAGAAAGAAATATAGTACTCTTTCTTTCTACCATACTATCAGATCTCATAGAATATTGCTGATTGTCGTTCGCCCATTTCATTAAGAATCAAAAGACGAAGCTTTTATTTATTCATTTTTTATTTATTCAATCATTAATTAAGAGCTAAGAATAAGAAGTCAAGTTTCATTCAAATTAATTATTTTGACTTATGGTTTTTACATATATGATAAGTAAAAAGGCAGTAGGAACTAGAATGAACAGTGCAGTAGCAATAAATGCAAGAATATTTACTTCCATAATATCATTATTTCTCTTTTTTTTTTATTCGCAATAACTCGGGATTTAATCCCATAGAGAT